GATGTAACTCAAAAATACAGGCATTTGTGGGTTCAATGCGAAAATTGTTATGGATTAAATTATAAAAAATTTTTTAAATCAAAAATGAATATTTGTGAACAATGTGGATATCATTTGAAAATGAGTAGTTCAGATAGAATCGAACTTTCGATTGATCCAGGTACTTGGGATCCTATGGATGAAGACATGGTCTCTCTGGATCCCATTGAATTTCATTCGGAGGAGGAGCCTTATAAGGATCGTATTGATTCTTATCAAAGAAAGACAGGATTAACTGAGGCTGTTCAAACAGGCATAGGTCAACTAAACGGTATTCCCGTAGCACTTGGGGTTATGGATTTTCAGTTTATGGGGGGTAGTATGGGATCCGTAGTCGGGGAGAAAATCACACGTTTGATTGAGTACGCTACTAAGAAATTTCTACCTCTTATTATAGTGTGTGCTTCCGGGGGGGCACGCATGCAAGAAGGAAGTTTGAGCTTGATGCAAATGGCTAAAATCTCTTCTGCTTTATATGATTATCAATCAAATAAAAAGTTATTCTATGTATCAATCCTTACATCTCCTACTACTGGTGGGGTGACAGCGAGTTTTGGTATGTTGGGGGATATCATTATTGCTGAACCCAATGCCTACATTGCATTTGCAGGTAAAAGAGTAATTGAACAAACATTAAATAAAACAGTACCTGAAGGTTCACAAGCGGCTGAATATTTATTCCAGAAGGGCTTATTCGATCTAATCGTACCACGTAATCTTTTAAAAAGCGTTCTAAGTGAATTATTTCAGCTCCACGCTTTCTTTCCTTTGAATCAAAATTCAATCAAGTAGAACATTAAGTTCAATTATTTTATTTGTAGCAAACAAGTAGTTAGTTTATAGGAATCCAAGTAAAAATAAAAAGAATTGAGTTTTATTTGGTGACATAAGATCTACTTGTAGAAAGAATCAAAAGTTTCGGATAACTCTTTTTTTTTACCTATATTGTTGATTACTAATCAACAACCCTCTATCAACAAAATAAAAGAGTGAATTCTTCTTTTCATGAAATTAGGCGAATAAAACGAATTTCCTATTCCCGTCTTACATATGTATATATAATGAAAATATAGAATAGAGTTTTACATCTTTCTATATCTTCCGAGAATCCCATTTTGACTAGAAATCCCGGTTGGATTGGATTCTAACGAATCTTTCGATAATTTGTAAGAAACTTTTTCTTTATTAAATTAGAAGACAAGAACAAAAGACGAAGAAAAGAAGAATAATATGAAAGTCGATTATCATACATATCTTTCATGTAGAAAAACCATGAATAGGTCCATTTATTTAGTTCGACATTCCTTGTGCTTAGTATATATACTAAGTTAGAGATATATTATATATACTCACTATATACTTATATATACTAATTTAATTTTGAATTCGATTTTCATTATCTATAGCATTATCTATAGATAGTAATTCTCTACCATATCTACGAATTAATAAGAATTCCAATTCTTAATTATAATTATTATAAGATATCTTTATCATTTTAAATAATAAAAACAGGTAAAAATAAAATAGTAAATCGAGGTACCCATTCTATGATAACTCTCAACCTTCCCTCTATTTTTGTGCCTTTAATAGGCCTAGTATTTCCGGCAATTGCAATGGCTTCTTTATTTCTTCATGTTCAAAAAAACAAGATTGTGTAGATCCGATGGGATCCAATCTCATCCATTTTTTTTTCAAACTTAGACTTGTATCATAACACAGATATCTATTTCGTGGAATATGATATAACATGTGGCTTCCACCGAACATAAAACCGAACATAAAAGAAAAGCTCTTATGCCTGCAGAAAATGCTATATGGGTAAATGACTTTTAGCTATTTTCAAATAGATCAGGATCGCCGGATGGCTGAAATGTAAAGTCAGCGTATCTATATGTATGTCGATATCTATAGTAGGATCATATGAAAGGTCTGTTATTATTTTAGATTTTAAATCTAACCAATTTGATGAATGACTCCTAAAGGTTCACATCAAACTAGTGCTAGTTGATGAGAGTTACTTCGGAAACAAAAAGAGTAAAGTCAAATTCATTTGGAGTCTTTTCTCAATTTCAATAAAATACAACTGGATCAAGTATGAGTTGGCGATCAGAACATATATGGATAGAACCTATAATGGGGTCTCGAAAAGCAAGTAATTTCTGGTGGGCCATTATCCTTTTTTTAGGTTCATTAGGATTCTTATTGGTTGGAACTTCTAGTTATCTTGGTAGAAATTTGATATCTTTATTTCCGTCTCAGCAAATTCTTTTTTTTCCACAAGGGATCGTGATGTCTTTCTATGGGATCGCCGGTCTTTTTATTAGCTCCTATTTGTGGTGCACAATTTCGTGGAATGTAGGTAGTGGTTATGATCGATTCGATCGAAAAGAAGGAATAGTGTGTATTTTTCGTTGGGGATTTCCTGGAAAAAATCGTCGCATCTTCCTCCGATTCCTTA